CAAATGGTCTTTTTGGGGATAGAGGGACTTGAACCCTCACGATTTTTGAAATCGACGGATTTTCCTCTTACTATAAATTTCATTGTTGCCGGTATTGACATGTAGAATGGGACTCTATCTTTATTCTCGTCCAACAGTTCTTCAAAAGATCTATCAGATTATGGAGTGAATGGTTTGATCAATGGATATTCGATTCTTTCTTCAATATGGAATCGATTCATACCAATTCTTCTGTATTATGTATACAGGTTTATCCTTCATCTTTTCTGAAGTTTCGATAGAAGGATTCCTCTACCAATGTAAGACAATCAACTCCATTCGTTAGAACAACTTTCATCGAGTCTCTGCACCTATCCTTTTTTTATTTTCGCTTTCTGAACCTTTGTTTGTTTTCGGAAAACGTGATTTGGCTCAGGATTACCCATTTTTATTAATTCCAGGGTTTCTCTGAATTTGAAAGTTATCACTTAGTAAGTTTCCATACCAAGGCTCAATTCAATTAAGTCCGTAGCGTCTACCGATTTCGCCATATCCCCCTTTTTGAGATGAAAATCTCATTGTGATCTCGTTCCCTTTTTTCTTTCATTTATAGCGGAACAGTTGAATTCATTAGATAGATGGCGATTCCTGTCTCGAAAAAGTGTTTTCTCCTCTTTGTCTTTGATTTCTTGTCTATCTTCTTTCATATTCTATATCTATAGGAGGCTCATATTTGGTCCAATCAAAAAATATTTTATCATCTCTGTATCCGCAATTCAATATAGGTGGATACATACCCTAAACATATGTCTCTCTTCCACTCCTTTCCTCAAAAAATTTCAAATACTTGAACGGTCGATTCTTTTTTTTTTTTATTTTTTAATAATATAATAAAAAATATTAAAAAAAATATTTAATTGTGATAAAAAATTTGAAATTATATATCGCTACATTAATAGTTATGTTCTATAATATAATATTTAACAGTTATTTGAAATTCTATATTCTATTCTTTAATCTTTAAATTATTAATTAATATTTTCATAATCATAATAGCGAATATGAATAGCCAAGAATTTAAATAGTTAATAGCAAAATTCTGAGAGTGAATTCTTATGTATGTCGAATTTATTTTATGTGAGCCTGCTTAGCTCAGAGGTTAGAGCATCGCATTTGTAATGCGATGGTCATCGGTTCGATTCCGATAGTCGGCTTTTCTCTATTTATTTTATTCGATGTTTTACATGATTGATAATGCATTTTTGAAATCAAAGAATATTGAAAAAAAAAAGTGTCTTCCTCTTTTCGCAAAAGCCTTTCTTTTTTATGTTATAGGAATTTCCAACTATCTCATAAGAAGAATCCTTTTCTTTTTCTATATATAGAATATAAAGATAAAGAAAAGGATATTTATCCAACTCATCCATCTCATTATTCTTTAATAGAATAATACTTCAGTAAATTTGGCTTTATTTAGAATTTAGTTCATTTTTAGTTTAGATTTATTCTGTAGAATGAAATTTCATCAATAAGAATTAATAATAATAATTAAATATAAATAAGAAGAAGGAGTCTTTATGTCGCGTTACCGAGGTCCTCGTTTCAAAAAAATACGTCGCCTGGGGGCTTTACCAGGGCTAACTAATAAAAGGCCCAGAGCTGGAAGTGATCTTAGAAACCAATCGCGTTCCGGGAAAAAATCCCAATATCGTATTCGCCTAGAAGAAAAACAAAAATTGCGTTTTCATTATGGTCTTACAGAACGACAATTACTTAAATACGTTCGTATCGCCGGAAAGGCAAAGGGGTCAACAGGTCAGGTTTTACTACAATTGCTTGAAATGCGCCTGGATAACATCCTTTTTCGGTTGGGTATGGCTCCGACTATTCCGGGAGCTCGCCAATTAGTTAACCATAGACATATTTTAGTCAATGGTCGTATAGTAGATATACCAAGTTATCGCTGCAAACCCCGAGATACTATTGCGGCGAGGGATGAACAAAAATCTAAAGCTCTAATTCAAAATTCTCTCGATTCATCCCCTAATGAGGAATTGCCAAACCATTTGACTCTTCAAGCATTCCAATATAAAGGATTAGTCAATCAAATAATAGATAGTAAGTGGGTTGGTTTGAAAATAAATGAATTGTTAGTTGTAGAATATTATTCTCGTCAGACTTAAAAAAAAAGACTAAACTAATAATAATAAGGGTTCGACCCCATTTTGCTGCCTTTCGGCGAAGTAAATTAACCAAAGGTTAAGATAAATAAGGATTTGATCCGGATTTTTCTTACGTTTAGGTGCCATAGACCGAGAGGGATATTTTCATTCATTCCTTGTCTACTCTTTTCTTTAACAGTCTTTTCCCTACCACAGCCATTAGGAATAGAGAATCCATATCAAAGAAAGGTCTAACTGTTGGAATAGTCGTATCCATTGCTATTTGATCTATTGTGATTAGTAAGATCGGTAAATTAGGTGAAGGTAAGGAGAGAGAGGGATTCGAACCCTCGGTAAGC